TTCGATGAGAATTTGTAGTACATGACATGAGAGAAACCTGTCTTTATATTTTTTAATTGAGAAAAAGATTCTATCAATATATTGAAGTGATACTTTGGACCCCCCCCCCCCCAAAAAAAAAATCATTTCTTTCAATACTCACTTGTTACGTTATTGTTATTTTATTAGTTAATAATCCTAATGATTGGATTCATATGCCTAATTTCTGATAGGAAATAAAATAGTAAAATGATTATTGATTATTCATCTATTGTATATCAAACAAATAGGGAGCGGGAAGACTCTATGGAAAAATGGTGGTTCAATTCGATGTTGTCTAACGATAAGTTAGAACATAGGTGTGGACTAAATAAATCAATGGATAGTCTTGATGCTATTGGACATACCAGTGGAAGTGAAGAACCCATTCTAAATGGTACGGAGAAAAACATTCCTAGTCGGAGTGATTGTGGCAGTTATAGTTTCATAAACGTTGATTATTTATTTGATATCAGGGATATTGGGGGTTTGATCTCTGATGACACTTTTTTAGTTAGGGATAGTAATGGTGACAGTTTTTCTGTATGTTTTGATATTGAAAATCAGATTTTTGAGATTGACAATGATAGTTCTTTTCTGAGTGAACTAGAAAGTTTTTTTTCTAGTTATTTAAATAGTGGGTCTAAGAGAAAGAATCACTACTATTATCATTGCATATATGATACTCAATCTAGTTGGAATAATCACATTAATAGTTGCATTGATAATCATCTTCGTTTTGAAGTCAGTATTAATAGCTCCATTTCGGGTGGTACCGACAATTACAGTGACAGTTACATTTATAGTTTCATTTGTACTGAAAATGTAACTGGTAGTGAAAGTGGGAGTTCTAGTTCTGGTATAAGAACTAGTAAAAATGGTAGTGATTTCAATATAAGAAGAAGATCTAATGATTTCGGTAGAAATAAAAAATACAGACATTTATGGGTTCAATGCGAAAATTGTTATGGATTAAATTATAAAAAATTTTTTAGGTCAAAAATGAATATTTGTGAACAGTGTGGATATCATTTGAAAATGAGCAGTTCAGATAGAATCGAACTTTCGATTGATCCGGGGACTTGGGATCCTATGGATGAAGATATGGTCTCTATGGACCCCATTGAATTTCATTCAGAGGAGGAACCCTATAGAGATCGTATCGATTCTTATCAAAGAAAGACAGGTTTAACTGAAGCTGTTCAAACAGGCATAGGTCAACTAAATGGTATTCCCATAGCAATTGGAGTTATGGATTTTAAGTTCATGGGAGGTAGTATGGGATCCGTAGTAGGTGAGAAAATCACCCGTTTGATCGAGTATGCTACTAATCGACCTTTACCTGTCATTATTGTGTGTGCTTCTGGAGGAGCGCGCATGCAAGAAGGAGGTTTGAGTTTGATGCAAATGGCTAAAATATCTTCCGCTTCATATAATTATCAATCAAATAAAAAATTATTCTATGTATCAATCCTTACATCTCCTACAACCGGTGGAGTAACAGCCAGTTTTGGTATGTTGGGAGATGTCATTGTTGCTGAACCTAATGCCTACATTGCATTTGCGGGTAAAAGAGTAATTGAACAAACATTGAATAAGACAATACCCGATGGTTCACAAGTGGTTGAGTATTTATTCCATAAAGGCTTATTTGACCCAATTGTACCACGTAATCCTTTAAAAGGTGTTCTGAGTGAGTTATTTCAGCTCCATGGTTTCTTTCCCTTGAATCAAAATTCAAAAAATTAATAAAGTATAGCACTAAATTCAGTTATTTGTAGCGAACAAGTATTTAGTTCATCGTAATCAAAAAAAAACTAAAAAAAATGGTGTTTTCTTTGATGGCATAAGTTCTACTTGTAATAAGAGTTAGAGGTTTCGGGTAATTACTTTTTATTTTTTCCTCCAGATCTATTTTTTTATCCTACCTCTATTCATGATTAGTAATCACGAACCTTCTATCAACAGGATAAAAAAGTGAATTTTTCCCTCCGAGGAATTAGAATTAGGTAAAATAAAAAAAAATTATCTGGCCTTTTTACGTATTAATATAGACAATAAAAAAAAATATCGAAATCAAAATAAAAAGAAATAAATATAAAATAGAGAATAGAAGTTATTTCTATATCTATCGATAACCCCCATTTTTTACTATGAATCCCCGTTTGTTGGATGGATCAAATTAGTTAGAGTCGCAAACTCCTAATAAAATCTTTTATTTTCATAATAAACTCCTTATTAGATTAGAAAGATAGAAAGAAATAAGGATGGGAGAAGAATAATAAAATATATTAATAAAGTGAATTATCATACATATTCGTGTAGAACTAAATAAGTACACTTATTTAGTTCTACATTATACATTACTTGCACTTATTAACTACTTATAAATATTAATACTTATAATTAATACTTATAATTAATACTTATAAATATTAATTTCTAAATATTAATACTTTTTTTTTATTAATATTAATATTAAATTTATTAATTAATATTAAATTTATTAATTAATATTAAATTTATTAATTAATATTAAATTTATTAATTAATATTAAATTTATTAATTAATATTAAATTTATTAATATTTTTATTAATATTAAATTTAATAAATTATTATTAAATTTAATAAATTATTAATAAATTTTAATAAATTATTAATAAATAATTATAATATAATTATTATATATTATATATATTTTATATATATTTTATATATATAAATTATAAATTATATATATAATTATATATTTTATATTTTATATATAATAAATAATATTATAAATAATAAATATAATACAGTTTATGATATATACTTAACTTAGGATAGATATACTTATCATATCATAAGATATCTTTCTCTTTCTAATAGATAGAAATATTAAATCGAGGCACCCATTCTATGACAGATCTCAACTTACCCTCTATTTTTGTGCCTTTAGTGGGCCTAGTATTTCCGGCAATTGCAATGGCTTCTTTATCTCTTCATGTCCAAAAAAATAAGATTGTCTAGATCCGATGGGACCAAATCTCATCAATTTATTTCAACACTGGATCATAATACAGATATTTATTTAGTGTAATATGGTACGATATGTGAAACACAAATGAAAGAACTGTTATGCATGCGGATACATGATATCCACATAAATGCATGTATATGCAGGTATAGCTGGTTAAATTAAAAATGGATCGGCGAATATTTTATTTAAATGGAAAGTCAATGTATCTAACAAATTACTTCTAACGGTTTACATCAGAATAGTGCTAGCTAATGAAAGTTACTTCGGGATCAAGAAAGTAAAATTCATTTGGGTTATTCTCTCAATTCCAATCGAATGCAACTGGATCTAGTAGAGTATGAATTGGCGATCAGAACATATATGGATAGAACTTATAATGGGATCTCGAAAAACAAGTAATTTTTTCTGGGCCTGTATCCTTTTTTTAGGTTCACTAGGATTCTTAGTGGTTGGAACTTCCAGTTATCTTGGTAGGAATCTCATATCCATATTTCCATCTCAGCAAATTCTTTTTTTTCCACAAGGGATCGTGATGTCTTTCTATGGGATCGCAGGTCTATTCATTAGCTCCTATTTGTGGTGCACAATTTCATGGAATGTAGGTAGTGGTTATGACCGATTCGATAGAAAAGAAGGAATAGTGTGTATTTTTCGTTGGGGATTTCCTGGAATAAATCGTCGCATCTTCCTTCGCTTACTTATGAGAGATATCCAATCCATCAGAATGGAGGTTAAAGAGGGTCTTTATCCTCGTCGTGTCCTTTATATGGAAATCAGAGGCCAAGGAGCCATTCCCTTGACTCGTACTGATGAGTATTTTACTCCACGAGAAATTGAACAAAAAGCTGCCGAATTGGCCTATTTCTTGCGCGTACCAATTGAAGTATTTTGAAATGAACTGAAGAAAAAATAAAAAAAAACTTGCAAATTTCCTTTTTAATACAACCGTCGACTCTATCTGATATTTCTCTGAAGTACGAGTTCTATAAAAAGGTATTGAACCCATGGATCTATTTCCCATTTTTGTCTAATAATTTAGATCTCGGATCTAGAAGGAAAGGAATATAGAAATAGAATAAGGGTCCTTTTAGGATAAAAATGAAAAAAAAAAAGAAAGCCTGGGTCTCCCTCCCATATATTTCATCCATAATATTTTTGCCCTGGTGGGTCTCTCTCTCATTTAATAAATGTCTGGAACCTTGGGTTACTAATTGGTGGAATACCGGGAAATCCGAAACTTTTTTGAATGATATTCAAGAGAAAAACGTTCTAGAAAGATTCATAGAATTAGAAGAACTATTCCTCTTGGATGAAATGATAAAGGAGTACCCGGAGACACATATACAAAAACTTCGTATAGGAATACACAAGGAAACGATACAATTGGTCAAAACACACAATGAATATCATCTCCATATCATTTTGGATTTCTCGACAAATATAATTTGTTTCGCTATTCTAAGTGGTTATTTTATTCTGGGTAATGAAGAACTTGTCATTCTTAATTCTTGGATTCAGGAATTCCTCTATAACTTAAGTGACACAATAAAAGCTTTTTTGATTCTTTTAGTTACTGATTTATGGATCGGATTTCATTCGACCCATGGTTGGGAACTAATGATTGGTTCGGTCTACAACGATTTTGGATTGGTTCATAACGATCAAATTATATCTAGTCTTGTTTCCACTTTTCCAGTTATTCTAGATACAATTGTGAAATATTGGATCTTCTATTATTTAAATCGTGTATCTCCTTCACTTGTAGTCATTTATCATTCAATGAATGAATGAAGAACTCATTTAATCTCCTGATATCAATCAAATCAGAATCTTTCTTCGTATCGTATATAAAGAAAGCATTTTCAATCTTACTTAATTCTTTATACTTCTAGCTCTTCAAGGTATTCGTCCTATATTCCAGTACAATTATCCCAGTACAATGACAGACTCGTGTATAG